TTTTTTACAATTCTCTGTTCAATAGCCTAATCTTTTTTGCTATTACTCTAAATCGTATATAGTGTAGGTATAGATATTGTTTTTTCAAAGTCGATTAGTTTGAGCCGCGCCTATATTGCCTTCGTCGAAGCTAAAAAAGACTCTTTCGAAAACTAGTCAATGGTGGCCCTCCATGGATTCACCTATATAAGCCGCGGCTAAAGTTGCAAAAATAAGAGCTTGGATACCACTTGTAAATAATCCAAGGAACATGACAGGGATAGGAACCACTAAAGGTACTAACGAAACAAGAACAACAACTACTAATTCATCAGCTAATATATTTCCAAACAGGCGAAAACTAAGTGATAAGGGCTTTGTGAAATCTTCTAAGATGTTAATAGGTAAAAGGATTGGAGTTGGTTGAATATATTTCCCGAAATAAGCTAACCCTTTTTTAGTAAGACCCGCATAGAAATATGCCACTGACGTGAGTAAAGCCAAAGCAACCGTAGTATTTATATCATTCGTGGGTGCGGCTAACTCCCCCTGAGGTAATTGTATGATTTTCCAAGGTAAAAGAGCGCCCGACCAATTAGAAACAAAAATAAAGAGAAACATAGTTCCAATAAAAGGAACCCAAGGACCGTATTCTTCTCCAATTTGAGTTTGACTCACATCTCGAATGAATTCAAGGACATATTCGAAGAAATTCTGAACGCCGGTCGGAATGGTTTGTGGTTTCCGAACCGCTAGCGCAGCGGAACCTAATAAGATAGCAATTACAACCCAAGAAGTAATCAGTACTTGGCCGTGAACTTGGAAACCCCCGATTTTCCAATAGAAATGTTGGCCTACTTCCACACCGGATATCTCGTATAACCCTTTTAGTATGTTGGTGGAACCTGATAAAAGATTCATATTGCTCTCTGACAAAAAGAAAACTTTAAACGCAATTATTTTGATTCAACCATCTTTTTCTTGACTTAACTACTTGAATCGTATATTTGGAATACCAACTAATCACACTCTATGCCCAGTTCTTTTTATCTCGTTTTTGAGATTCAGAAATAGTAAGCGATTCGATAAATCTATGAGGGTTCCGAAACGACATAAGTTCTTTTTCTTCTTATTAATTACGGATTTATTAGAGACTCAGAACGGCCCTCACGAATTGCGAATACTAATTTGTTAAGAATAAATCGGAGGGAAGAGATAGAATCATCATTCGCTGGAATCGAAATATCTGCGAGATTGGGGTCACAATTTGTATCGATTAAACAAATTGTTGGAATTCCTAAAGTGATACATTCCCGAAGGGCCGTATATTCTTCGTGCTGATCAACGATGATTACAATATCGGGTAAGTCTGTCATATATTTAATCCCGCCAAGATATCTTTGCAAGTGAGATAATTGTCTTTTCAAGATGGCCGCATCTCTTTTTGGAAGACGATCCAATCTTCCTGTTTTTTGTTTGGTTCTCAAGTCTCTAAACTTCTGAAGTCTCGTTTCTGTAGTCGACCAATTCGTTAACATCCCGCTGAGCCATTTTTTATTAACATAATGACACCGAGCCCTTATTGCAGCCCGTAATACTGAATCAGCTGCTTTTTTTTTAGTGCCAACAATTAAGAATTGTTTTTTCCTACTGGCTGCATCAAAAACCAAATTACAAGTTTCTGATAAAAAACGAGCAGTTTTAATAAGATTTGTAATATGCCTACCTTTACGCTTTGCAGAGATATAAGGTGCCATTTTAGGATTCCATTTTCGAATATCATGGCCAAAATGAACTCCCGCTTCCATCATCTCTTCCAAATTTATGTTCCAATATCTTCTTGTCATTTCTCCCCACACTCCTCCCTCTTTTTGTTTGTTGAAAAAAACAAAAAGAGACGAGGTACCCTGAAAAAAAAGTGTTCCGATGGAACCTTCCCTTCTACCAGAGATTGGCCCGAAAGACAGGGCCAAGCCGTTCTTCTTTTCTATTCGTTATTATTTTGATTACTCTTACCAAATCAAATGACTGGATCAAATCCAAATATCGATCCTTTTAAACTCAAAAGGGCGAATCTGCTCTTAGGAATCATTAAATACTAGAAATGATTGTTCTGATGTATCGTGGAAATTCTTTGAAAGGAAAGAATCAAATAAGGTTTTGTGGTGAACTAAAATATCTCTCATTTCCCCCTCGAATAGATTCTTCTCTTTTATTTCCAAGGGAAGATGCTTATGTTGCTTTGGAGGGTGCACTAATCCTTTGCCTTTGAATCCAGTACCAACCGGTATCATTCCCCCCAGAACAACGTTCTCTTTCAGGCCTTTCAACCAATCGATACGACCCCGGAGAGCCGCTTTTGCTAAAACTCGAGCAGTTTCCTGAAAACTCGCTTCAGATATGAAACTTTGAGTATTCAGAGACGCTCTGGTTATTCCCAATAAGACAGCTCGGTAACAGATCGCTTCTTCCAAAGCGCGTCCCATTCGTTCCGCTCGCAACAATCCAACGAGTTCTCCGGGTAAAAAAACATTAGACAGTCCGTCTTCTGAAACCAACACTTTGGAGGTTATTTGACGGACAATAATTTCGATATGCCTATTATGTATCTGCACGCCCTGGGATCGATAAACCTTTTGGATCTTATTAACTAAAAAGATACGACTTTGCACTATAGTTAGCTCAGCACCAATCAAGAATCCCCAAGGAATTCCAAGAATTCTTATTATACATTTGTTCCACCCCTCCACCCTCTTTTTGAGATTCATTGATATTGAAGCAATTGAACGCACTTCTAACACCTGTTCCACTTTTGGAAGACCTTGCGTTATATCACCAGATCTTGATTTTTCATAGATAAATGTAACTAATGTATCTCCTTTAGAAAGCATTTTCCCATAATGACCACGCACAGTTGCCCCTGGGGTAGCCAAAAAGGGCTTAGCGGATCGTATTATTACAGAGTCAACTTGAACAATTAGAACTTGACCCGATTTTAGATGCGGTCCTTTTTTGGCTATCCGTACATTTTCACAAATAAACTGCCCAAGACTAATGATTGTAGATGACTTTTCACAACAAGTGTAGTGCAAAAAATCCCAATTTAAATCAAATGGATTCAAAATGATGTTCTTGCGCGGATCGGGCTTCACAATTTTCCCATTTTCATCCATTAAAAAATATTGAAGTACTTGAAAAGTCGGTTTCAAATTGTCAAGTTGGAAATAGTTAGTTACCAAGATCTGATTAGAAGTTATTAAATGTGAAAATGAATAAAAATTCGCAATTTGAAGGCCTGTTCCTAAAGGACCCAACAATTTCCTAGTTGAAATTGGGGGGTCCTTGTGACTGAATTCTTTTATCACATCAGGAGACTTTACATCGTTGAATGGACCTAGTCGCGAACAAGAACAATTGGATGCTGACAAAATTATCAAAGATTGGCATTCCTTATTTTGATTCAACAACGTATGGATAGTTCCTTGATGTTGGGTAAGGGATTCTCGAATCCTTGCTCTGGAATAGGAATAAATGGAAGAAAAGGGGTTGATCCTGGTGCAATCTGATTCACTCTCGGAGATCAACCCTGAACCCGATAGATCCGTCCTTTTGATAGTATACGAAATAGGCGGTTTTGCTAAGTCGATTCTTAGAAAATCTTGAATCAAACCATTTGTCCTTATTTCAACAAAGGAAGCACGGGCCTCGTCGCTAGAAGAACTTTTTTTGTCTTGGTCCCAATTCAATACTAAACAAGTCCGAACTAATTGAATACCTGTCTCCGAACTTGCCCGAATTAGCGTGCCGTTTCCATAAAAGATATAATTGACAATGTGAAGTTGTACATTATCCCTTTCTTGCAGTATATCCGGGGGTAAAAGTCTTACTAAATTTATCCCATCCGTTATTTCATATGTGATTACAGGTCGAACTAAAACAAAATAGTTTCTCTTGTTAAGTGTGAGCCGTTGGATATAGAGCCATTTTTTGTTTTCCTTGGAATTTCTCTTTCCTGTTCTTGGTGGTATCAAAACGCCACTATGTTGGGAGATCCTTGCTGTCTTTCCAGGAAAATGGATCTCTCCAGAAAAGATTCGAAGTTCAATTCTTTTTTTTTTTCTCTCCACTCGGACTAACCCGCCTACTCGGCTTCTTGTCTTTAAAGTGATTGGTGTATCTCCTCTAATAATACTATTGTTTCGTACCAGTATCAAAGAAGATTCGGGTAAGAGATGCACTTCCTCGGGAATAAAAAAAAATCGATCGACTTTTATTGGGTCTTTTGGCTTTAATTCCGTGACTCCCCCATACTCAATGAAATCCTCTTTTTTAACGATTGACTGCATTTCGATTGTTTCATATTTAGTAATTCCCGAGTGCTTTCTTCTATATTGCGGATCATCGAAATATGCAAGAATACTGTTTTTACGGAAAATCCCATTGCTCGGTATTTCAATTGAAATCTCCAAAGAGGGTGTTAGTTCATTCTCGCGTTCTTGAATCGCTTGGAGTGGGATGATGAATCTATTCCTTCGCCGCTTTGCCAATAAATCAGAAGTCTCGTCGAGAATGGCCGTATATCTGAGATTACAAAGACCCGTACATATGATTCGATTCCGTTCTGAAGAATTAGGAATCCCACCCTCCCTTTTACCAGAACACTCCAACCTAAAGAATTTTGGTCTCGCTTGATTAGTAGTTTCTGAGTGGTTAGAAATAGATCTTCGTTTGCCAGAAAGAGAATGGGCGTTCATTTGATCTTGATCCTTGTGAATCGAAAGGGAGACGAGACTGGATCTCCAGGGTTCCCCTAATAATATCCATAAATGACTTGTTTTTGGTAAGAGATGAACATTCCCATATGTAAATTCCGATGCATGATATACATCGGTATTCCAATGCATTTCGCCCTCTGAATCAGAATAAATATGTTTTCGAACCTTCTCTTTAACACTCAAAGTGGCTGTTCCTGCGCGCATCTCAGCAATTACTTGCTCTGATTCTACATATTGATCATTTTG